TTATAAAAAACGTCTATATAACCACGATTATCTGACCAATCATATATCCCAGTTATTATCTTATCAGAAACTAGTATCTCAAGATTTTTTTTAATAAATAAATTCATGAAATCCAAATTTGTTAAAGATGAATAAAGAGGCTTATAGAAAAAAAATGCTAGAATTATTCCAAGATAGGCTATACTGACTGAAAACACGCCATCTTTCAAAAATTCAGCCCAATCTGTTAAATTAGTCGAATTTTGATGAACAAGGTTTATAGAGGGTCTTAACCATTTGGATAATATATCCAATCCATTAAAAGGAATTCCCAGGAATCCAACAAACAAAGTAAATAGAACTAATACAATGATAGGAAATAATATATTATTATCCGATTCATAAGGATATGAAAAAATATTCTTATTGCCAAAATCATAAATAGTAATAAAAGTTTGGTTTATCTTTTTTGTATTATGATTAATTCGATAGAGCTTATTTGCAAAAAAAGAAGCACTTTTCTTATTATTCATTGTTAATAAAGTTAACAAAGGCAAGTCTGTCTTATTGACTTTGGCACGTTCTTTACCCCATAGAGATACTGAATAAATAGAAATCTTTTTTTGACCACTGTAATTTTGCAAATCAACGTTTAAATGTCCTTCAAAAGTAAGTAAATAGATCCGAAACATATAAAATCCGGTTAATCCTGCTGTAGACCAAGCTATTATTGCAAAAATAGGTGAATAGAACCAACTATCAATAATAATTTCATCTTTCGACCAAAAACAACCAAGAGGCGGAATACCACAAAGAGAAAGTGTACCTAATAAAAAAGACATTTTAGTAATTGGGACATGTTTTCTTAAACCTCCCATGAAAACCATATTTTGATTTTTATTTGGAGAATATCCAACAAGTGTTTGCATTGAATGAATAACGGAGCCGGAGCCTAAAAACAATAATGCTTTAGAATAAGCATGAGTAATCAAATGAAACAAAGCACTTCGATAAGACCCCATACCTAGAGCTAACATCATATAACCCAATTGAGACATTGTGGAATAGGCTAAACCCCTCTTAATATCTTTTTGAGCAAGAGCTAAAGTAGCTCCAAAAAATACTGTTATTATCCCTATCAAAGAGATTAAATTCATTATGTGCGGTATGAATCGGAAAAGAGGTAGAAGTCGGGCTACAAGGAAAATTCCCGCGGCTACCATAGTAGCCGCATGCATAAGAGCGGAAATCGGAGTTGGCCCTTCCATGGCATCCGGTAACCAGACATGAAGGGGAAATTGTGCGGATTTAGCAACGGCGCCAGAAAATACTAAAACAGCGCACAAAGTAACAAAAAAAAGATTGCCCTCAGTATAAACAAAGTTATTGAATATTTGGAATAAATCTCTAAATTCAAAACTGCCCGTTTCCCAATAAAAACCTAAAATTCCCAATAATAAACCAAAATCACCGACACGATTAGTTACAAACGCTTTTTGACAAGCATTTGCTGCAACAGGTCGTGTGAACCAAAATCCTATTAATAGATATGAACAGATTCCAACTAATTCCCAAAAAATATAAATTTGTATCAAATTCGAACTAGTAACTAATCCCAACATGGAAGTGCTGAAAAAACTCATATAAGCAAAAAATCTCAAATATCCACGATCGTACAACATATAATTATCACTATAAATCAGAACCATAATTCCAACCGTAGTAATTAATATTGACATAATAGAAGTAAGTGGATCCATTAAGTAGCCGAATTCTAAAAAAAAATCATTATTTATGATCCAAGACCAAACAGTTTGATAGGTCAAACTGCTATTTATTTGATGAATAGACAGATTGATTGAAAAAACCATGACTAGACTTAATAATAAAACGCTCTGAAAAGCCCACATACGACGAAGACTTTTTGTTGCGGTGGGAAAAAGAAGAAGCCCCACCCCTAGTAATATAGGAATGGGAAGTGGAAGGAAAGGTATTATACACGCATATTGAAATATCTGTGTCATAAAAAATAAAAAGTTTTTGAGTCTTAATTAATTGCTTTTGAGTCACTGGATCCTCCCCCGTGCAAAAAGGGTCAATAAAAAAAGAAAATAAAAATCTGTACCAATTTCAAAAAAAATTCCCGTTTCATATTCTTACTTATTTCGAATCTTTTCGAAAAAGTTAAAATATTTAAATCACCCATCTACAATTCTTCAAATGAGTGGTAGAGCAAGTATCGGTAATTACACTAAAAAGTACTTCATTCATATATCAATCGCGGGATTCACTAATGTCATCAGCTTAATAAATCCTCATTTTCATTTTCGTTAGTTTATTCCAATTAATTAAACCATTATGAGATTTATTATTTTCGAGTTCAAAAATTTTTTTTATTGGAAAAGGTTACAATACCTGAGTCTATCTAAAAAATAGACTTTCTTTTGTAGCTATTCAGAAAGGCTAAAAAGATGCATCTTAGAAGATAACAGATTAATTACTAATCTCATTGAAATTCAAAACTTTTGTAGGCCAATTCTTACCGCAAGCAAGAAAGATTCCATTTTTTAGTAGGCGGCAAAGGGTATCGTTTAAAATACTTGAATAGATTTTATTACATCTAAATGAAGTGTCGAATGCTGAAACAAGATAGATTGGTCTTTTCCTCCCTTTTTTCATTTTTTTTTGAATTGGATTCTAAATTCGATTTAGATAGTACAACTGGTTAGAGAAATATATGAGAATGAACAATAAATAATAGCTAAATCTAGCTAATGAATAGTAATTAACCAGTCGTTTTGAACAATAGATGTCTTTGACATTCAACTATATAGGAAACCCCTTCATTTTGAAATGGCAGTTCCAAAAAAACGTACTTCTATCGCAAAAAAGCGTATTCGTAAAAATATTTGGAAAGGGAAGGCATATACGTCAGCGTTAAAAATTGTGACAGTATGGAAATTTTTGTATAAACAAACTGTTAATTCGGATTGGTTGAGAACGAATTCGAAGCCAAAAGGCTTCGGTTTCTTATCTAGACGAAGTGATAAAACGTTGTAATAATCTGAATCGATGTGCCTCTAAAATTGGGCCATTTCAGATGCAAAAGAAAAAATTTTTATTGAACGAATTCGACTAATGCGAAAAACATTACAATAAGAAAAGAAAGAAAAATGACAAGGTTCGACCTTTCATTGTAGTCTTATTTTTTCTATGTTGTTGGTGGGGAGTCTTATCTTCCCCATCCCCCTAATTTGTCATAGGGTTAGAGATAATATTTTGGGGTCAAATTCACTTTCACTATTGGCTTTCATTTTGAATAACTTTCTTACTTCTTACTTCTCTGAAGTATTATATAGTTGATATATCTTCTGGTTTCAGCACAATCCAGAAAAGAACTCAACTAATGGATTTTCTTGTTTCAAATTTCTAAAATTAAAAAATTAGAAACAAGAAAAAAACACACACAGAATTTTTTTTTTCAATTGTAGTTCTAACTAAACTGAAAATATGAATCTTAAAATCGACCGTTCAACTAATTAATATTTATCAATTAGAATCTGTATTCCAAAGTTTTTCCTTGATTGAATTGAATGTTTTAATCTCGACAATTCAAGAATAATAAGCTATTATGGATGTGAGCAAGCCGCTATGGTGAAATCGGTAGACACGCTGCTCTTAGGAAGCAGTGCTATAGCATCTCGGTTCGAGTCCGAGTAGCGGCATGTCGTTTTCTAAAAGAGAGAAAATAGATATTATAATGAATAATAAATTAAATTCCCCATTTCTTTTAATTAATTAAAGTAAGGGATTACTCTTTTTTTTATGATATTTTCAACCTTAGAGCATATATTAATTCATCTGTCGTTTTCGATTGTTTCAATTGTAATTACAATTCGCTTGATAAACCTAGTGGTTACGACAATCCTCAAACCATATGATTTATCAGAAACGGGCATCATAACTACGTTTGTATGTCTAACAGGATTATTATTCACTCGTTGGATTTATTCAGGCCATTTTCCACTAAGTAATTTATATGAATCAGTAATCTTTCTTTCATGGAGTTTCTCCCTTATTCATATAGTCGTGTATTTCAAAAAAAAGAAAAATCTAAGTAGAATAACCGCCTCAAGTACTATTTTTACCCAAGGCTTTGCTACTTCAGGTCTTTTAACTGAAATAAATAAATCAGGAATATTAGTACCTGCCCTCCAATCTGAGTGGTTAACAATGCACGTAAGTATGATGATATTGAGTTATGCGGCTCTTCTGTGTGGATCATTATTATCAGCTGCGCTTCTAGTTATTACATGTCGAAAGAAATGTAATGAGTTATTAAGATTAATTGAGTCACTTGCATTTGACGAAATTCAATACAGGAATCAAAGAATGGATATTTTCGGAAAGACTTATTTTTTTTCTGTTAAGAATTATTACAAGATCCAATTGGTTCAACAATTGGATTATTGGAGTTATCGTGTGATTAGTCTAGGATTTATCTTTTTAACCATGGGTATTCTTTCGGGAGCAGTATGGGCTAATGAAGCATGGGGATCATATTGGAGTTGGGATCCAAAAGAAACTTGGGCTTTTATTACTTGGATGGTCTTCGCTATTTATTTGCATACTAGAACAAATCAAAATTTCTCGGGTGCAAATTCTGCAATTGTGGCCGTTATAGGCTTTCTGATAATTTGGATATGCTATTTTGGAGTTAATCTATTAGGAATAGGACTACATAGTTATGGTTTATTTACGGGAATGTCCAGTTAAATTAAAGAACGTTTCTTACGAATCCATACAAAGTAGAGTCAAAAATTATATACTAGAGTTTGGCTGAACGGACCAGAACCGCGCGCATACAGTAGTGTGTTAATTCGCGCGGTTCTCGCACGCGTACATTCATTGAAAATGAAATTCAAATGAAAGTTCATTAAAATGATGAAAGTTCATTAAAATGATGAAAAAAAAGTAAAAGGTCCGGAGAAGAAAACCAACCTATTTAAGCGCTATACATTGATAACATTTTAAAATTTTCGAATTTTTTTAGTTAAGAAAACTCGCTAGAAAAACATTAGATAAAATAACCTCAACCTTATCAACTGATAGTGAAAGAACAAAATCGGGGTACAGCCCAATTCCTATTACAGGAAGAAAGATAGAGATTGAGACAAATAACTCGCGCGGTCCAAAATCCAAGACATAAGACTTAGGGGCATTCAATAACTTATATCCATAAAAGATCTGGCGTGACATAGATAATGAATAAATAGGGGTTAATATTATTCCAATTGCGATTACAAAAGTAATTAGTATTTTGGGCATTACAAGATATTTTTCACTAGTAATTATTCCCCACAATACTATCAATTCTGCAACAAAACCACTCATACCTGGCAATGCAAGGGAAGCCATCGAAAAGGTACTGAACATCGTAAAGAGTTTTGGCATTAGAATAGCTACTCCACCCATTTCGTTGAGATAAACAAGATGGATTCTATCATAACTCGCTCCTGCCAAGAAAAACAGGGCGGCCCCAATAAATCCGTGAGAGATTATTTGTAAAAGGGCTCCATTCAATCCTGCATTGGTTATAGAACCAATTCCTACAAGTATGAAACCCATATGAGATACTGAGGAATAGGCTATTCTTTTTTTTAAATTAGGTTGGCCGGAAGATGTTGAAGCTGCATAGATTATTTGTAGTGTACCTATTATTAACAACCAAGGAGAAAATATAGAATGAGCGTGAGGTAATAATTCCATATTAATTCGAATCAATCCGTATGCTCCCATTTTTAATAAGATTCCGGCTAAAAGCATACAAGTACTGTAGTGAGCTTCTCCATGGGTATTTGGTAACCATGTATGTAGAGGTAAAATTGGTGATTTGACAGCAAAAGCAATAAAAAATCCACTATAAAATAGTATTTCTAAGGACATAGGATACGGCTGATTAATTAATCTTTCAAAATCTAATGTTGGCTCATTCAAACCATATAAACCCAGACCCAGAACTCCCATTAATAGAAAAACAGAACCTCCTGCCGTGTACAAAATAAATTTGGTTGCCGAGTACATACGTTTCTTTCCTCCCCATATGGATAGAAGTAGATAAATCGGAATTAATTCTAACTCCCACATGATGAAAAAAAGTAAAAGGTCTTGAGAAGAAAACGAGCCTATTTGAGCGCTATACATTGCTAACATTAAAAAATAAAATAATCGAGAATCCCGAGTAACTGGCCAGGCTGCTAAAGTAGCTAAAGTAGTGATAAATCCCGTTAATAAAACAGGTCCAACAGAAAGTCCATCTATTCCTAATTTCCAATGAAACTCAAAGAAATTGATCCATTTATAGTCTTCAACTAGTTGTATTAATGGATCATCTGATTGAAAATGATAACAGAATAGATAGGTTGTTAAAAGGAGTTCTAAAATACATATACAAATACTATACCATCGAATTACCTTATTTCCTCTATGGGGAAGAAAAAAAATTAAGGAACCGACAGATAGTGGGAAAAATATAATTATTGTTAACCAAGGAAAATAATTCGTGGTAAAGACAAGATAGGCTTGGGCCAGAAAAGCCGTGCGTAAAAAAGTTTTTTTAAGGACGGCTTTTCTCGGTAAAACAAATCAGATGAATTCAACTATCCTTTTTAGGAACGTATCAATAAGCTAGACCCATGCTCCGAGTTGTTTCATGCCATAAATAAACCCGAATACTCAAAAAATCCGTTGGACAAGCGGATTCACATCTCTTACAACCGACACAATCCTCTGTTCTTGGAGCAGAAGCAATTTGTTTCGCTTTACAGCCGTCCCAAGGTATCATTTCTAATACATCCGTGGGGCAGGCTCGAACGCATTGGGTACACCCAATACATGTATCATAAATCTTGACTGAATGCGACATTGGATCTCTTTTTTGAACGGTAAAAATTTTCAATCTACTAAACTTCTAACTCAAGAAAACTATAGAAAAGCTATTTATCTAGTAGATGAATCAATGAGTTGGTGGAGTTGTTTTTTTCAATCAATTTAGGTCTCAATCGGCTTATGAAATCTAGCCACAATCCTTTGTTTTTTCTGTTTAGATACGAGCAAGAAGAGAATTTATGAGCTAGATCTGATCATTTTAATTTAGTTCATAATATTTCAATTTATACGATGAATACTATTTATTCAATAAATTGGATTGATTGATATGAATTGACTTTCTATTACGATAAATTGCTGAAAGAATAGCAAGTCCAACGGCTGCTTCAGCCGCTGCAATAGCTATAACAAAAATTGCGAAAATGGATCCTTTTAAGTGACGGCTATCAAAAAAATCAGAAAATGTGACAAAATTGATATTAACCGCATTGAATATAAGTTCAAGACAGATAAGAGCCCTAACCATATTTCGACTCGTGATCAATCCGTATAGACCGACAGAAAATAAATAGGCACTCAAAACAAGTACATGTTCGAGCATCATTAACTAACTCCTTATCAATCTCGATTCAT